CTTAATTAGAAGTTCCGAGATGGAGTTTTTTTTGTCTTACATAGATAGAACAAACAATATTACTCTATCCCAAATCACGTGAGCATTCATTACTAAGGGATACTCCAGTATCGATATTTAGTCATTTGAGGGGTTTTTATTAGTTTTAATAGAAGCAGAAAATATATATTTTATTTTGCTATATCCGTGGATTACTTATCCTTACGAAACGAAATATCAGACGAAATAGAACGATTTTAGAAAGGATATAATGAAATTCTTTGATTGGTTTTTCCCAGAGAGAGAAATGATCCGTTTTATTTGACCGATAGGTCCAACAAAAACAAACAATTACACAATTAACAATTACAATTAAATTAATATTTTTTACTATTTTAATTTTACTATTTAAATATAAATATTCAAATTGAATAGAAAATCGAATTTCATAATTTAAATGGTAAGGTAATTTATTTAATTAAATTATTTAATTACTAAATTAAATGGATTTAATAGAAATTAAAATTTAATAGAAATAGAAAAATAGAATAAGAATATAATTTAAGAAATAGAATAAGAAATAGAATAAGAATATAATTTAAGAAATAGAATAAGAAATAGAATAAGAATATAATTTAATAGTAATAGAATTTTCTAATTTCTAATTAGAATTTCTAATCCTAAAATAATAAATAAACAGAGAGCTCTTGTTCTTATTCGAAACGCCTCGTGATCTTTAACCAATTCTGCGCTTCAATATAATTACCAGGAGTAAGCGCTATAGCCTGTTTCCAATACTCAGCGGCTTGATCGAACCAAGCCTCCGCTATTTCTGAATCCCCCTGTCGAATGGCCTGTTCTCCCCGGTCGAAATAGGCGGTTCAATTCCTTTCCTTAGAACCGTACTTGAGAGTTTCCTACCTCATACGGCTCGGCAGTCAATTCTTTTGGTGTCCCATTTTTTTACCCTACCATATATCCAAGTGAATAAGATGAATAAGATTTCTCATAGATCTATCGATTTGTCTCGGGTTAACCAAAAGGGGTTAATTCCATAAGTTTCAAACTTGAATTTTGATTAAATTAATAAGAAGTTTTATCTTTTCTCCCACCTTTCAGAAAAATAAAGCATAGGCGTTTCGGGACTATCGTCCGTTAGATTTTTCTGAAAGGTAACTATCTCGTTTTCATATCATATAGAAATTTATATAGAATCCTTGAAAAAGACTTCTTCCTCATAAAAAAGACTTACTGTCTTTGGGATCTGATGCTACACCGCTGCTCAATAACTTAGGGGGTCGGCTCTATTACATAAGTTGATTCCTAATTTTTATCTCATATCATGACATAAATAAGCAGTTCTTGTTTATTGTATCGGCCCAAAACCTCGCTAATTGATCTTTACGGCGCTTCCTCTATCAATTAGATCTTTATCCATAGAATAAAGTATCTAGGCATATATTTCTTCATATTTCGACTTCTATGAAGTTTCTTTTTTTGTTACAGCTGATAAAAATCGTTTTTTGGACGATGCAATATGTAGAAAGCCTATTTTTTTTTCTAGTATTTTCTTTACTAGCGTATCTAGTATTTTCTTTACTAGCGTATTTAAGCGTATTTATTTACTAGCGTATTTGCTCTTTCTTTCCTTTTATTATTTCTATAGTGGAGATAGTCGCACGTAATGACAGATCACAGCCATATTATTAAAAGCTTGGGGTAAGAACGGGTTTCGTTCTAGTGCTCGAAAATAATATTCTAAAGCTTTTGTATGTTCTCCGTTACTTGTGTGGATAAGGCCTATGTTATAGAGTATATAACTTCGATCATAGGGATCAATTTCTAGTCGCATAGCTTCATAATAATTCTGTAAGGCCTCCGCATAATTTCCTTCGGATTGAGCCGACATCCGTTACGGTCGTCATTCGATTCAAAGAATTCTCCGTTCCAAAACCGTACATGAGATTTTCACCTCATACGGCTCCTCCTTTATGTGCATAATGAGAATAATCCGTGGAATTAAAAAAAGGTCGAAAGATTGTCATTATGAACTGAGCAGGGCTAATGTTTTTACAAGAAATCTCTAGCCAACCCTCTTGCAAAAGATCTTTTCTTACCATCAAGCGTGTTCGTACTAGATAAAAAAGTAAACTTCAACAATTTCTTTGTTCTCAACGCTCCTTAATTTCCAGGAATTAGTCACTTCAACAATCTTCGATGGTTATATGGGTATCCAAAGTACGAACAAGATGGATGTTTGTTGTCCCAACCATTTCTCTTAGTTCCGATCCCGATAAAGAAAGGGAATCATTAATAACAAAGTTTTCGTGTTGTTGATTCCTAGGTGTAGTGCTTCTTCCTCTATGCCGCCTATTGGTACTAGTGTAGTAGGGTTGACCTACAATACAGACCCATACCATAGGTGTAACCTTTCGCTCAATACTCGAATCAACAATTGAAGCATCTGAGGTTGCATTAATCGGGGATACACGACAGAAGGAATTGCTTTATTTATAAACTT